TGTAAATTCGTTGGCAATATGTCTACGCTGGTTCAAATCCAGCTCGGCCCAATAAACCGCATCAATCTACCATGAGATAGTATGAAACCCCTTGTCCTTTAGAAAAGACCCCATACGAAGATAAAAAAGAATAAAATTTTCTGACAGATTCTTTATTTCCCTGGGATTGTAGTTCAATCGGTTAGAGCACCGCCCTGTCAAGGCGGAAGCTGCGGGTTCGAGCCCCGCCAGTCCCGACGGATCCGATAAATACAAAAAAGAAATTTTCCCTTTCTATGAACTAGTAAAGAGTGTCAAGGGATATACTTTCATTCCCAAAGCAAAAAGGAGTCTTGATCTCTTTTTTCTTTCCTATTTTTCCATCTTGCTTTTATTGTTTGTTAGGTTTGGAACTTTGTAATTAATTGAAGTGGAAAGACAACCTGATGATCCTTCATCAGAAGATTGTCCAAGGAAGACGCAAGGTGGGTTATAGAAAAACAAGGAAACGGATGATAAATATCATTTTGGAGTAATTAAGTAAGTTAGGAATCCAAATTTTGATTCGGTATGGATAAAAGAACTTCCTATGTTATACTATTCAAGTCTTGACGACGGGTTGATTTGATAGATCAGATATTGTTATTCATGATAGTGATTCGGTTCAAGATCATCGAGAGGTCATTCATTCATTGAATTTACAGACGATAAACGAAAGATTTATCATTTCTAGGGGATTAAATCCCGAGTTATTGCGAAGTAAAAAACCATGAGATTATGGAAGTAAATATTCTTGCATTTATTGCTACTGCACTATTCATTCTAGTTCCTACCGCTTTTCTACTTATCATTTACGTAAAAACAGTTAGTCAAAATGATTAATGAAATTTTCAAATTCAGTTGAATCAAACTTTCTTTCCAAGTTCTTATCAAAAATTGACGAAGTCAAATGAAGAAAGGGATTCAATTTCACGTGTTAACTTAACTGAAATGATGAAATGAGTGCACTATAATCGGAAATTTTCTAAGAGATAGATAGTAAAAAATGCATTTTTCTATCATACTATCTATCTCTTAGTCTATAAAGTTGTAATCTAGAATAAAGATAAACGCTTAAGTTTCTATATATCAATCTACAATATGCTCTTCCTATAATTGTATGGAATTGACATAAGACAAAATTTGCTACATCTATTTGTTCCGATCAATCTGAAAAAAATTCTTATTTTAGGATTAGGATTCTAATTCCTTTCTTTTTACTAATAAGTATAAGTAAGGGGAAACCTCGCCTATTTTTAACGCCATATGAAATAAGCCGATAAAGCATAAACCGTCTTTCTGAAATTAGAATAGAAACAAAAGGGTAAATGCCCAATATGTAACTCGCCCGAGGCAAGATCTTATTATTGCCCAGCCTCTCCTTAAACAATCACTATCTCTATATCATTTCTTATAGTAAAGTGCGTATACGCTTAACAAAACGATTTCTTTTTTGAAGAGTCAAGAATAAATCAAAAAAGAAAAAGGTCCGGTCTTCTTTAGCTTAGTATCCGTCTATAAAGATAGTAAGAGCCCATTCCCGTTGATTGAAATAGAAAATTTCGAAAGAATTTTAGGTTGGAATAAATTTCCAATCATCTGAATCTCTTTCTTTTCGAAGTACAAAGAGGGGAATCAATGAAATATCTCGTGGATTGAAAGAGTATGATTCTTATCATAGATTACTCTATTGGAATCCAACGGGATTCCAAATTCAGAGTTTTGGATTTAAAATAGTTCAAAATGCGTTGCAGAACGATCTATAAAACAAGCGGGTTTGATTCCTGAACTCAATTAGTAGTACTTCTAAAGCCCACTTCTTCCCCACACTACGAGTGAAAGGGAAAATGTAAAGACTACCATTAAAGCAGCCCAAGCGAGACTTACTATATCCATGTGCATTATGTCCCCTAATCTCTATAAATACGAAGGAATTATTCCTCACTAATAATAGTGGAATTAATGTCGCAGAGTCAAAAAGGGGTTCTACCGAACACTATTGAGAAAGAAATCCAATAAATCGATTATGATTTCGAGTTTTTTGGTGATTCAATTCAGGCGACACCCGGATTTGAACTGGGGAAAAAGGATTTGCAGTCCCCCGCCTTACCACTCGGCCATGCCGCCAAAATGATACAAAATAGATACAATTTTTCCTGGATTACTTCATTTTTATTGTACTTGCAGTTTGACTTCTGTTTTCCTTAATCCTTTTTTTCCTAAAAAAAAAAGGAATACCCCCTTTGCTTGGATTTGATCTATTCCTTTGATTGTATAGTATCTGAAAATACACAATGCTGAAAACATTCTCTCGTTTTTCTATTGAGAAATCAAATGTGTATTTTTCAGACGACAAATTTCAACCATTGACTCTTTACTGCTAATTCATGAACGATTCTGGTATTTGAATTTCAAATTGTGTTTTCCTAATGACAAAATACAAATTGAATCAGAACTAATCAGTATTTATTTTTCAATTAAA